TTCGGCAACGGTCTTTCCAAGCAAGATGCACTTCTTACCGGCTTTCATCTTAATTAAGTACCAGATAGAAGAAACTATTATTAAGGAGAAAAGGGATGCTTTTTTCTCATCGTGTAGCCGGAGAATTCTAATACCACTACATCCTTCCATTCCTCAGGAAAGATGATATACTAGTTCGCTGCCTCGATGGAGGTGAATTGGATCGGGTGAAAGTGGTTATCGGAAATCGATATCCTTTATTGGGTTTATTGGGATTGAGGAAAGAAGTGGGATGATTAGGCCGAAGTGGTTGGTTGAGATTAAAAAACGATGCTTCCTTGGCCGTGTGGAACATGGATTAGCATTATGTCATTACTACAAGTACAAGTGATCCCCCATCCAGGATTAGAAGAAATGCTATATGAGGACTTCGAGATCAAATAGAATATGTTTCTTTCCATTCCTCGCGAGCCACTTATTTCTCCGAAACAAGAGATCAAAGTGATTTTCCTCCTTTTTCCCAATAAGTCGACAGCCTTACACCATTGGGATACTTCGAATAAACTAGAGTACATATAGGATACACCGGTACTAAAACCTTTTCTCAAGATATCTTCCAAACTGTTGGGGTCCTTGCTCCGGATCTTGTTCCCCCGGTGTGAAACCAGTTGGTTCCGTAGTTTTAGAATTCTGCTGATCCCAAGTACTCCATCTCCATCATTGCATATGGGAATATAGAAAGTAAAGAGGAAAAGGCATGACCAGAAGAATTGTGTAAAATAAGTGAATTTATCCAGTTGAGGCATGATTGATTTAGAAAAACTTTTTGTTTTTAGAAAAAATTCTTCCCTCAAAACAGCTTAACTCCGTCAAGCCTGTACGAGTAGTGAAGAAGAAAACGAGAGCTGTGGTTGGTTGTTGACCAACAAAAACATGGGAGAAAGTGAGGAGGGGAAGACAGACTACCTTTTTGGTAGGTATTCCTTAATGATGGGCTTAAGGATACTTTTGTCTTCCCTTATTCTCTCCGCCCATTCGCGGAGAGTATCTACACTGGACTCTGTGGAGAGCTCCAGTTCCACCATTATATGGTGGGCGGCCTCTGAGTTTAGTTCCCTCTGTTCGGGAAACTGAGTGGACAGCGGGCCGACCCCCCTTTCAGATTCCACCCGAACTTGTTCTTTGATCACAGAGTGAATCTCCCTTCGGAGTGCCGCAACCTCCTCCTGGTTAGGAGCGGGGTGGGCAGCCGGTGCTGGCGCCTGCGGCAGCGCCTCTTGAGCCGCCCCCGGGGACGGATTAGCAGGGGTGTTTTGGGGTCTTTTTCTTTTGGCTTTTCATCCTTAGGCGTAGGAGGAAAGACGGGATAGATAATAACTCCTTTGGCCCAACCTGCCTCAAAGTGGATAGGAACGTTGCATTTCTTATTCCACTCCAAGACATCGCGTGAAAAGTTATAATATTGATTGCTGTTATCTCTATGATACCGCCAAGTCAGAGTGATTGCCCAAAAAATAATAATGAGTCCAAAAAGAATAATTAATAATACAAAGATAATGATGAGCCCCGTGTAGTGGGGGCCGAGCGCCTCTCGTACAAATTTGACTACTTGACCAATTCTTTGCATTTATAAGATTTGATCCTCTTCCTCCTCTTCACTCCAGGATAAGTCCCACCGGCGACATTCTTCTATGATTCGTCGCCATGTATTATTGTTTGCCCTTTCTATATTTTCTATCTTTTTTTGTAGTGAGCGCAGTTGATTTTCTTCTGGGGAATCAAGAACATCTGATGCGATGACTCTGGCGGCATATTCCACCGCTTCGCATCGTTCCTCGGAATAGCCCTTTCTCTGAGCTATTTCCTTGGCACGTTCAGCCAACTTGTTCTCACTATCTTTGAGTTTGTATTGGTGCTGTTCTGCTTCCCTCCATTCTTTGGAGTTCCGGAGCTCGAGCTCCTTCCTCCTTTCTTCTTCTACCGAATCAAAAATTTCATCTTGGGAGAATTCTTGTCCAGGTACACAAGAATTTCCAGCATTCGAACCAGACTGATCCTGAGAGGGTTGTTCTAGAATTGGGATTAAAGAATAATCTCCCGTAGGACCTGGTGGTGGACTGAACCCACAAGTCATTCCTCCCGACCCCGACGTGGTAGGATAGAATTGAGAATAGGCCCTAGAGAGATCATCCATCCAGAGATAGCCCAGGGAAAAGACGAATTTGGCCAACAAACAAAAAATAAAACAACATAGTAGTTTGAATAGAACACACAACACAATTTGGAAGTTATAAGGTAATCGGCGAATTAGGGAACCCCGAAAAAAGAAAGACTCCTCTACTCCCACTAAATAGAAATCGAAATTTAACTGAATACGGGTGAGAAACCGGAATAAGAATGCTTGGTTCGGCATATAGACTAGAATCAATAAATTCTCTTTCCAGAATTGGCGTATAGAATTATCTTTTCTGAAAAAGCACTTTTGTTGCATGTTAACGGACATGCTAAACCGTCGCTTTTGGTTATGGTTCAGGCGAGAACCACTTTGAAAAGAGCGAGCCAAGTGATTCACTTTATCAACACCTGTCTGCGTACTCTTTGTAGAAATAGAATTAGATGCCATGATCCTACCATTGGATTTGAACCAATGTCTCTCGCCGTATGAAAGCGATACTCTAACCGCTGAGTCAAGTAGGCCTTTGTTTTGTTATAAAGATTTAGTAAAGCAACCTTTCGCGCTGCTCAGTCCGTTGCTTGTTCCCTCACTGAACACGAACCCAGTCTCTACTACAGCAAAACCATTTCTTGACGTGAACAGACGCTGTCTTCTCTTACGAGATTTCGAGTTGGATGAAAAGAGCGCATTCGACTGTTTACAATTTTGAACGTAAATTCAAGGGATACTCATCGAGTGGACCCAAATAGAAAGCTCCTTCTTTGCTTTTCTTCTCTTACGTCAATTCAATTCGATGAACACAAGCCGAATCGTCCTTAACGGTGACCGATAGCGAAGTAGTACCAATTGCCATGTGCTCTAAAGCTAGTCAGGAGCTTTTACTCTTGATACGAGTCGAGTCGTCTCAACTGTTGAGTTCTCGTAACTAGCCAAAAAAGGCACTACCTACTACTTACGTCATTTCTTGTGGGAAGAGGCGAAAGGGAGGGCATCCGAAGCGGCCTTTTCTTCTTATCTTGAGGTTGGGTGCACCGATTCTCCCACAGGCTATCTATTCGGGTCGATTGGCGTGTCTTCCCTTTTTCTATCTCTTCGGTCCCTGCTTCTTCACATTGATCGATTACATGGTGTTAAGCAATTGAGATCGACCTTTCTCATGCTCCAAGCGATCAGTCCATATTGTTTCCTGTCCGATTCCCCATCCCAAGCATAGACCGGTTCCGCTCAACGTCTAATCAGTCTCCCCGGAGCGCGTTACCCCCCAGTGAGCTAGGGACAGTTATGTCCCCAACATGCTTCTGGTTTCGGCTTTAGATCGAAACCAACCTAGAGCTGGTCGTGGTCTACCCTGGGCGTATTATCGCGTTTGGTGAAAGACCCTCCACGAAAACCATCAGATAGTTGACTGAGATCTTCTTCCTACTTCTCACCCTGCTGAAAATAAAAAAGTAGTTGACTTGACCGGGCTCACAAGTTTTCAATGATACCGAGGGCTTGACTCTCCAGGCTCTTTCGAACCAGATATTTAAAAACCTGGCAAAGGGAGCTACGAAACTAAGCTGCATACTTCGCCTAGAATACCTTTCTTTTTATAGTCCACTCCTGCTGCTTGTACGGAGTACGAAGTTGGGCCCAGTCTCAAGCGAAAGATAAAGCTAGGTTTGGAACCCTCATTTTGAATTATTGCTACCCACTGCACTTGAACCGCTGATGCTACCATTGATGCCTCTGCATCCCGTGCTTCTTCAACACAGAGGAGCCGAGAGAAGAACTTCACCCTCGGTCACTGAGCTAACTCCTTCTCTTCCCGTCTCGAAAGAATTAGCCCCGCCTGCAAGAGCGGTTAGGCCTTTACTAAGAACCTCGTTCCTCCCCTCCCGAACAGCTGATGCCTGCATATCACTGTAAGAAGAAGAATGGCATTAGAAGCTTCTCTTCCTTCAACAAAGAGCTGCTAAGCACCTAACAGTGGATTCTTCCATTCTATGTGCGAGGAGGGGATCGAAAGCCATCACCTTTACCTTTGACTCCGGAAAGACGGCAAATCAGTCTTATTGCAAAGTCTTCTCCAACTCAGCTTTCAAGGAATCCAATGATCCCCTCTAAACCCCCGCTAACAAACTAACCTTCGGAATCCTATGTTCAAGTCAACAATCGAAATTACAACAACTAAAAAAGCATCAAATCAAAATAGCGTAGATAATCACAGAAAGTTTTGGGTGGTGCATTGGCCCAGGTCAAGAGCAGAAGCAGGATTCTGGATGGTATGCCCAAAACAAAAAAAGGCTTATTTCCAGCAGACGCAGGTACTATGCTGCCAGAACCGACGGATCCTTCGGCCGGATCCTGATGCTTCCAATGTGAACTCCGAAATGGGATACGGATTGTCAGAGTAACTACCCATAGGCCTTATCCTATATCTCTGACTAGGTGTGGCCTTCCAAGATGCATTCCTTCGTTTCATCGCGCCCTCATTAGAAGGAGAGATGAGAAGCGCCCTCATTAGAAAAGGAGAGATGAGAAAGCGGATAAACTCGTAAGATTTTATCTGTCTGTGTTTTCGTTGTCGAAACTGATATTAGTAAAGAAGAAACAATATTCTCAGTTTCGCTCGATTACAAAAGAGCTTTACGCTTCTTTCGACTCTCTTCAAGAAGAGTTGAGAACGAAGGTTGTGTCACTTATCAGTAGATATGTACCTTCATTCCAGTCGGTTCCTCTATCGACTGGTTTGAAATGGTTTCCTATTTGGACTGCTTCATCAGTCCCCTATCGTTATGTGCCGGGTGATAAATTACCGTTCCATAGGATGATCTGGGACTTATTCTCGGTCGCCTTATGGGATAAGGCCTCGCTTTTGGATTTTGGTCTGCTTCGTTTATCCGAACGTGGCCCTTTTCTACTGATATGTTAGAATGGTCCTCGCAATACATTGTTCCAGTATTTAGCGATTTCTTTCCTTCCAGAGAGATTCACCCTCTTTCTGAGGAAAGTGATGAAGCTTCTTACCCGTATTCAGTAAATCAATTACTACATAATACGGAATTTAGGTTCGCTTCATCAGCGGCCTTTCTTACTGGTCTGCTGACTTATAGTTAGTTGTTTTGTATGTAAGCATTCCTTATGAGACCTCCGGATGAATATCTACTGACAATGTATTCGACTGGTCGCCTGGGTTTTAATTAAGGAAGAAGGTGCTTGGAAGGTGCGAGTATTCGCTATTCCTAACGCCTTAAATTCAAGCAGGCACTACTTCGTCTCGCGCATGATTGGTGTATGTCGATCTTAAGGAAAATCCCACAAGATGGAACTTTCGATCAACCTGCACCTCTGCGCTGGTTGAAGGGTTGCATGAAGGTAAGATCTTATGATTTTTCTCTTCTGCAACTGACCGCTTTCCTCTTAAGTTCCAGAGGACAGTGATCGAGTGTTTGTTTAACAAGGTAGTCGCTTGGGTTGAGTCCGGATTACAAGTAAAATGTATTTCGGGCTCCTAACTCAGCAGAAGGCTACTTTAAGTTTTTCCGTTTTACAACGGGTCAACCCTTGGGCTTCCTATCATCCTGGCCGTTCTTCTCATTCTGTCACCACATTCTTGCCACTGTCTACTGGAAGGCGGTCGTGCCCGAGAAGGCTGGTTTGAACATTCATGCTGGAGTTCCCAGGGAAATGGCGGTACAGGTGCTGAACTGGAAGTAGCAGCAACAGAATTTAGTTTAAAGCTAACCGTCCCAATCAACTCGATCCACGCTTTCTTTTGAGTCAACTCGACATTCCTCGGCCTGATCTTCAATCTTAGGGTGCTATCAGAGCCGCAGGGGATGAGAATTCATCTATTGATTCCACATGCACCTGAATCTATCTATTGAGAGGATATTTTCAGTGAAAGCCGGGAGTGGGAACGCAGCAAGGTCATCCTCTCTTTTGAAACAACCATTTGAGTCTTATTTCCTTCCTAAGTGGGGTCAATTCAAAAGGAAAATCATAGTCTTTGTTGCCTCGGTTGTCTACCGCTCCGTGGGTTGCTAGATTGGGCAGGCGGAATTGCTAAATACCAGATGAGTCCCATCGTGCTATCAGAGGCGGAATGCCCTTAAATTACTATAAATCCGGAAAATTGCACTAGAGCTCCACCTTTTTTTCTTTCTGATCGACCTGAAGCGTGGGCATCGTCCTTTGCCATAAGCGATTCTCGAAGATTATCGCATTCGATTCAAGGAGATGAAGACTGTGCCTTCGACCGCTGAGAAGTGGATTCAAACTACTGATACGCAGCCCTACTAATAGAAGGGGCGGAGACCAGCAACTTTTTTAACAGCACACAAGCTATATCTTCACGTCCATGAGAACCAACGACAAAAAAAAGTGAGAAACAATTCATCCCGGGATCCCGTCATCTTTGAAGCTCTGAAATTACCTTGACTTTAGCCTCTCCCCGGTTCTATGTACCAGCCCCCCCGAATCAGAGAAGGAACCGAGAGACGCAGGAATCAAAGTAAAATTCACACTCATACGAATTTCAGGGAAAACCATCCCAACAAGATGCTCAGTCTCACCTGCTATTGCTGGATCAATCAATCAGCCCCGGTTGATACCAATTCCCACTTGGCAATGCCCCTTCTCGACCAACCTAACTAAGCAAGATGACATACCAGGTCTCCTCTGAAGAAGTTCATTCTCCTCGAATCAACACATTGGAAGTCTTGCGGGGAAGTGACACAACATCAACATCTGTAATAGAGGGGTATAGCGTTGAAGCTACCATCGATGAAAGGCAGGAAAGATCCATCGCAGTTACTTTAACTCGGGAACAACTCGTATTCCTATTCTTCATACCATTTATAGTCTATCTATTGGAAAACTCATTCTCTTGACAGCAACGCCCGGGCAGACCTCTTAAGCTGTTACCCGGACGACAGAACTATGTATGCTCTGTATTATCGGAAAGCCATTCCATCCTTCTAGCAGGAAAAAGAGTGGATCCTACATCCATTCAAAAAGAAAAAGGCACTAAGACATCCAATCGAAGAAAGTGGAAGTCATGAAGGAGAGGAAGCGGAAGCAAATAACAAAAGGAAGAGAAGAAGCAAAAAGCCTATTCCGAAAGCCGTCTTTCAATGCCTGTGAACCAAGGCTAGGGTCAAGGCAAGGGTACCGCTGGTAAGTAAAAGAAAGGGGAAGCAGCATAGACCAGAGCTTAGGTCTTTCCTTTGACTCTCCCTTTCATACATAGCAGGAAACTCTCTATAGTTTATTTCTTTCCGGTTTAGCTATACCCTCTAAAGAAAGAGAGATACGTAGGTTTTTTGTCTAGCTATCCTCTTTCTCACCCATACCAATTTAGA